ATCTAATGCATCGAACGATTCTATTTTCTTTTTATTGCCCTAGATTTTACACATACATACTGAACTGATTAGATCCGTTGGACTGAATTATTGTTTTTATTTTCCTGTCCCTATGTTTTTACATGAATGAGCATGTGGTAATGCTTTTATCTCTATGGAACAACTAACTGTCCAGTCTATAAAGCAAGTACTAATGAGGAAATGAAAACTATACTAAACTCAAAGTAGAATGTCTATACAAAAATGGAAAAATAGAATGTATTAGGGCTATACGGACTCGAACCGTAGACCTTCTCGGTAAAACAGATCAAACTGATTATTATCGAAATGATTCGAACTGTTTCAAAGACCCAACATGCATTTTCTTGCATTGGGCTCTTTCATCAACTGATGTAAAGGTCAGTTAGTCCACCATATTTTTTCTTTACAGAAAGATAATGAGATGGCTCCATGTGCTCTGATTCATAATTTGTATTATGATCTAGGAGCAATACCAAAGTGTTTCAAAGAAGGTTTACCTTGACTTAGGTCTGCCTCCGGCCTAAATCAACCTAAGTTAATAAGTTAAATGGAGTCTCTATCGTTCCGCTGCAATAGTTGAATATGAGACTTCATACACCTTAAAGTTCATAGAACGAAAAGAGGGTTTTTCGAGGCCCTTATACTCATTAAGCCTAGCATTGAATGGACTGGGTATTTACCTTATCAACTATCAAATCAATAAGGGGTTCTATTTGATTAGGCACCTGAATTGGCACCAGAATCGGACCAAATATTTGTCAGGCTATTGTTCTCTCGAATCTATGGAGTAAGACATTGATTTTGCAAGAAGATCGATTATATTCATTGCATAATAAGCTCCCTTGAAAAGCATTGGCGCACGTGTAAACGAGGTGCTCTACCAACTGAGCTATAGCCCTTGTCAGAGATATCTTAACATATAGAAAATTTCTTGTCAAGACGGATATTCCCTAATCCCACACGATAGCTCTTGGATCTGTTTACTGTTAACAGATTGGTATTGCTTAGAAAAAAGATTCTATCTATAATCCATCGAAGTGATGGGTCTTCCTTTGTGGTGATAAATTACCTACTTAACTCAGTGGTTAGAGTATTGCTTTCATACGGCAGGAGTCATTGGTTCAAATCCAATAGTAGGTAGAACCTATTAGATACCGAAGTCAATCCAATGGTATCTAATAAGTTTTTCTACCCTTCTTCTTTTTTTCTTTGGATCAGATTAGACTTGATTGTCTTCAATTGGGGGAATCAAAAAGTGGTGTAGTGTATAATACAGAACTTATAAAAAAACCTCTTTGGATTATTTTGATGTATTAACTTGACTAGTAGGAAATAACATTGACAGCCTCTACTCGTATCCTAGCTCGTCTGAGAGCTAGATTCGCTTCAATCACTTGTCTCTTACCCTCAGCTCTACTCAAGTTAGCTTCAGCTATTTCAAGAGCTTGTTGAGCTTCTTGCGGATCAATGTCAGTACCCAGCTCCGCATCATTTCCTAAAATGGTGATCTCATTATTACCTATTCTAGCAAAACCACCCATCAAAGCCACCGTTAACCATTGGTCGTTGAGACGTATTTTCAAAAGACCTATATCTACAGCCGTGGCAATAGGGGCGTGGTTTGGTAATACGCCAATTTGGCCACTATTAGTAGATAAAATGATTTCTTTCACTTCGGAATCCCAAATAATTCGATTAGGAGTCAGTACACAAAGATTTAAGGTCATTTCTTCAATTTGTTCTCCCCTTCTAAGTTCATAGCTTTCGCGGTAGCTTCATCGATGTTACCCACTAAATAAAAGGCCTGTTCAGGTAAACCGTCTAATTCTCCGGAAAGGATCAGTTGAAACCCCCTAATTGTTTCTGCAAGACCAACATATTTTCCTGCGGAACCGGTAAAAACTTCTGCCACGAAGAAGGGTTGTGATAGGAAACGCTCAATTTTTCGTGCTCTTGCTACAGTTAAACGATCCTCCTCTGATAATTCATCCAACCCAAGAATTGCTATAATGTCCTGAAGTTCCTTGTAACGTTGTAAAGTTTCCTTAACTCTTTGCGCAATTTCATAATGTTCGTCGCCAACGATCCGAGGTTGTAACATAGTTGACGTTGAATCTAAGGGATCCACTGCTGGATAAATACCTTTGGCAGCTAATACTCTGGATAGTACGGTAGTAGCATCTAAATGTGCAAATGTCGTGGCAGGAGCAGGGTCGGTCAAATCGTCCGCAGGTACATAAACTGCTTGGATCGAAGTTATAGATCCCTTTTTGGTAGAAGTAATTCTTTCTTGCAAAGAACCCATTTCCGTACTAAGGGTAGGTTGATAACCCACTGCAGAGGGCATTCTTCCTAATAAGGCGGATACTTCTGATCCTGCTTGGACAAAACGAAATATATTGTCAATGAATAGAAGCACGTTTTGCTTATTAACATCCCGGAAATATTCTGCCATAGTTAGGGCAGTCAAACCAACTCT